AAAAAACAAAAAAATAGGAGGAAGTTGTGATACGTTCACGAAAAAAAAAACCTTTTGTAGCCCATCATTTAGTAAGAAAAATTGATAAGGTTAATAAAAAAGTAGAAAAAGAAATAATAGTTACTTGGTCCCGTGCATCTACCATCATACCCTCCATGATTGGCCATACGATTGCTATTCATAATGGTAAGCAGCATTTGCCTATTTATATAACAGATCGTATGGTGGGTCATAAATTAGGAGAATTTGCACCTACTCTCAATTTCCGGGGACATGCAAAAAATGATAATAAATCTCGTCGTTAATTCCATCTTACAAAAGATAACATATAGAATAGATAGGTACTTATGATTAGTAGGAGACAAACCTTATGCTAAAAGGGCTAAAGAAGAACAAAACAGAAGTATACGCTTTAGGTCGACGTATATGCCTATCGGCTGACAAAGCAAGAAGAGTAATTGATCAAATTCGTGGACGTTCCTATGAGCAAACACTTATGATACTAGAACTCATGCCCTATAGAGCATGTTATCCCATTTTGAAATTGATTTATTCGGCAGCAGCAAATGCTAGTTCCAATCTAGGGTCCGACAAAGCCAATTTAGTAATTAGTAAAGCTGAGGTTAACGAAGGGACTACCGCGAAAAAGTTAAAACCTCGCGCTAAAGGACGTAGTTATGCGATAAAAAGAAGAACCTGTCATATAACTATTGTAGTCAAAGATGTATCTATCAATGAAATATATGCTTTTGAAAACCCTAAATCGAAAAAGACAACTAGGGTCTATGATGATATATATAGGAGTGGGGTAGTATGGGACAAAAAATAAATCCACTTGGTTTTAGACTTGGTACAACCCAAAGTCATTATTCCGTTTGGTTTGCAAAACCGAAAAATTATTCGAAAGGTCTACAAGAAGATCAAAAAATAAGAGATTTGATCCAAACTTATGTACAAAAAAATATGAAAATATCCTCCGGCACGGAGGGAATTGCCCGTATAGAGATTCAAAAAAGCATCGATTTGATCAAGGTCATAATCTTTATGGGATTTCCAAAGCTATTAGTCGAAAGTAGACCACGAGCAATCGAAGAACTAGAAATGAATCTACAAAAAGAATTTCATTCTGGGACCCCAAAACTTAAGATTACTATCAAAGGAATTAAAAAACCTTATGGAAACCCGAATATTCTTGCAGGATTTATAGCCACACAAATAAAGAATAGAGTTTCTTTTCGAAAAGCAATACAAAAGGCTATTGAATTAACCGAAGCAGCAGGTACAAAAGGAATTAAAGTACAAATTTCAGGACGTCTCAATGGAATAGAACAGGCACGTGTCAAATGGATCAAAGAGGGTAGAGTTCCCCTTCAAACCATTCGAGCAAAAATCGATTATTGCTCCTATCCATTTAGGACTATCTATGGGGTATTAGGCATCAAAATTTGGCTTTTTCGAGACAAAGAAGAGGAATAAGAAAACTTTCATTGTTTTTCCCTTCTATCGATTGCTAGAACAAAAAAAGGGAAACTCGGTCATTCGTTTTCTGGCCAATCAAAGAAATTCTGAATTCTATTCTTATTCTATAGGGTTGAATAAAAATTGGATTACCCTTTTGATTTGATATAATTGCTATGCTTAGTGTGTGACTCGGTGGTTTTTTTTTAGGGTTAGGATTCAAAAAAGACCGACCTGGTAGTATGAAAACCAACTCATCACTTCGTATTATCTCGATCTAAAGAACCAGTCAAGATATGATAAATCGGTCATATCTATGTAGCAACTGCATTTTTTTTGCATAAACTTGAATTCGAAGTTTAAACCAAAATACAGAAAAAGGTGTAGAAAAGTGGAAGGATGAGAGAAAGAGAGAAAAAAAGAATAGGAATGATAAATAATTCCAATATGTAAGGTCTATCAGTCATCTCATAAAAGACAGTGTAATAAAGCATCAATACGAATTGATTCATGCATAATGAAATAGTAAATGAATCCTTCTTCTATTATAGAATCAAAATAAAGAGCCTCGAGCCAACAAAAACTAAGAAGGTTGACTCAAGAAAAAATTGGATTCTGAGCTCCGTTGTAGAATTCTGACCTAACCATTAAGTACGAAGCGGTGGGAACGACGGAACCTGTGACTTCAAAAGATTTTATTGAACAAATGAATCTTTCTGATTCACTAGTCGGGATGGCGAAATCAACCTGAAATCAATTCATCTATTCTGAGAAGTCGCGAACAAGCGCTACAACTAAAATAAAGATTGCAAGCGTCAATATTCGCCCGCGAAAACTTTATTTTTTTTATTTGAATTCGTAAACTTGGATAAAGGATAAAAGAAAATAAAGATTTAGTAGAAGGTTAGAAAAAAACGATTATTTCTAATTTTTTTTTTCGAAAAACGTTCGAATATTTATTCAAATGAATTGAAATTCCGTTTTGAATCCTTTTATTCGCGAGGAGCTGGATGAGAAGAAACTCTCACGTCCAGTTCTGGAGTAGAGATGGCATTCCGAAACAACCATCAACTATAACCCCAAAAAAACTAGATTCCGTAAACAACATAGAGGAAGAATGAAGGGAAAATCTTATCGAGGGAATCATATTTCTTTCGGTAAATATGCTCTTCAGGCACTTGAACCTACTTGGATGACATCTAGACAAATTGAAGCAGGTCGACGAGCAATAACACGAAATGCACGCCGTGGTGGAAAAATATGGGTCCGTATATTTCCAGACAAACCAGTTACCGTAAGATCTACTGAAACACGTATGGGTTCGGGGAAAGGAAACCCTGAATACTGGGTAGCTGTTGTTAAACCGGGGCGAATACTATATGAAATGGGTGGAGTAACCGAAAAGATAGCTAGAAAGGCTTTTTTAATAGCAGCATCCAAAATGCCTATACGAACTGAATTTCTTATTTCAGGCTAAAAATGGAAAACCAACAGAAATGAGTCTTGGGGACGCAGGTTTCTTTTTTTTTTTTTTGACCAACAATATTTCTTTGATTTTCTTTATCCTTTGCATTGGAAGAATAGACTCAAAAATTGATATGATTCAACCTCAGACCTATTTAAATGTAGCGGATAACAGCGGGGCTCGAAAATTGATGTGTATTCGAATCATAGGGGCTAGTAATTGTCGATATGCTCATATTGGTGACGTTATTGTTGCTGTGATCAAAGAAGCAGTCCCAAGTATGTCCCTAGAAAAATCTGAAGTAATCAGAGCTGTAATTGTCCGTACCTGTAAAGAACTTAAACGTGACAGCGGTATGATAATACGATATGATGACAATGCTGCAGTTGTCATTGATCAAAAAGGAAATCCAAAAGGAAGTCGAATTTTTGGTGCAATCCCCCGGGAATTGAGAGAATTCAATTTTACTAAAATAGTTTCATTAGCTCCCGAGGTATTATAAAATGAAATCATGATATTTTTGGAGTATTTGCAAGAAATAGATTAAGAACTAGATTAATTCGGAGATTGTGTCTCAGGCATATCCCTTCAAAAATTCATAAAAAAAAAAGAAAAACATGTTGATTATATCCAATTTTGAGCACCAATAAATCATGGGTAGAGACACTATTGCTGAACTAATAACTTCTATACGAAATGCTGATATGGATAGAAAAAGAGTTGTTCGTATAACATCTACTAATATTACCGAAACTGTTGTTAAAATACTTTTTCGAGAAGGTTTTATCGAAAACATCCGAAAATTTCGAGAAGAAAACAAATCTTTTTTGGTTCTAACCCTGCGATATAGAAGGAATAGGAAAAGACTCTTTCTAAAACGGATCAGTCGACCCGGTCTACGAATCTATGCGAAGGCTGAACGAATTCCTAGAATTTTAGGTGGAATGGGGATTGTAATTCTTTCTACTTCTCGAGGTATAATGACAGACCGGGAAGCTCGACTAGAAGGAATTGGCGGAGAAATTTTGTGTTATATATGGTAATCCTTTTAATATCCAAATGGGATCCTCTTCCTATTTGTAAAAAAAAAAAGAAAGAGGGTGAGTTGTCTAATATTCTTTCTCCTACATTAGGAGATACTTCAAGGAGGTTTTCCAATGAAAGAACAAAAATACATTCACGATGCCTTAGTTACTGACTCCTTTCCGAATGGGATGTTCCGCGTTCGGTTAGAAAATAACGATCGAGTTCTAGGTTATATCTCCGGAAAGATCCGACGTAATTTTATACGGATACTGCCAGGAGATAAAGTCAAAATTGAAGTAAGTCCTTATGATTCAACCAAAGGACGTATAATTTATCGATACGAAAAGACGGATGATAAGGATTGGAGAGATGATTGGGATTCGAAAGATAAGACGGATTCGAAAGATTAGCTGGTTTTTTTATGCAATATGATTCGAGATGCAAAATATCAAGAAAGGGATTTTCTACCAAGAAGTAGATTCCGAATTCAGATAAGGAATGACAAATATGAAACTAAGAGCTTCCGTTCGTAAAAGGTGTACAAAATGTCGACTAATCCGTAGGCGGGGGTGCATTAGAGTAATTTGTGTGAACCCAAGACATAAACAAAGGCAGGGATAATCAGACAAGGGCTCAATGTAATCTGTTTTGACATGAAATGGATATATCCATATATTTCTGACTCATATTTATGAGATGATACAATATGGCCAAAGCTATACCGAAAATTAGTTCACGTAGGAATCTACGTACTGGTTCACGTAGGAATCTACGTATTGGTTCACGTAAGAGGCTAGCGGAGGAAGTTATTGGAGTTATTTATGTTCAAGCAAGTTTCAATAATACCATTGTCACGGTTACAGATGGAGGGGGTCAGGTGCTTTCCTGTTTGTCAACCGGTACTTTTGGATTCAAGGCTAGAAGAAAAGCGACACCCTTTGCCGCTCAAACTGTAACAGCAAATGCTCTTCGTACAGTAAGAGATCAAGGTCTGAAACAAGCAAAAGTCAGGATAAAGGGTCCCGGTCCCGGAAGAGACGGAGCATTACGA